AAGCGGCTGAATTTTTATTCCATAAGGGCTTATTCGATCCAATCGTACCACGTAATCCTTTAAAAGGTGTTCTGAGTGAGTTATTTCAGTTCCACGCCTTTTTTCCTTTGAATCAAAATAAACTCCAGCAGAGTTCTTAAGTGAAATTTTTTTTGTGGCGAATAATTAACAATTAGTTAGTTTATCCGAATCAAAATAAAAGAAAATATGAAGAATGGATTTTTCTTTGGTGACATAAGATTTCATTGTACAAGGAAGCATGCAGATAATTCTTTTTTTTTTTTTACCGATATGACGTATTAGTAATCAGTAAACCTCTCTCAACAAAACAACATAAAAAAAGTATTCTTCCAACGAATTTATTGTTCCCCTCTTGCGTATGTATATATCATTCAAATAGAGAAAATAGAAAATCTTGCATCTTTCTATATCTACTAACAAGGACCATTTTCCTAGGAATCCCTGCGGTTGGATCGGATTCTAACGAATCCTTCGGGAATTTTAATAATTTCTTTTTTAATATCTAATTTTTTTTGTATTACAAAAAAAAATTAGATATTAAAAAAGAAATCCGAAGCTAAGAACAACAGAAGAAGAAAAATAAGTAATAATAATAACGAAAATGGGTTATCATACATTTATTTCATGTAGAAAAATGACTAGGTCCGTTCTACATTCCTTGCGCTTAGTATATATACTTATTTAGTATACTTAGTATACTTAGATACAATTAGATAAGTATACTTAATATACATTTATATACGAATTAGAATCTGAAAATAATTAGAATATTAATTTGAATTATTATAGGATATCTTTATACCAGTAACAGGTACAAATATTAAATCGAGGTACCCTTTCTATGACAATTCTCAACAGCTTTCCCTCCATTTTAGTGCCTTTAGTGGGCCTAGTATTTCCGGCAATGGCAATGGCTTCTTTATTTCTTTATCTTGAAAAAAATCAGATTTTTTAAATCTGATCGGATCAAGGTCAACTCTCATCTAGTTTTTTTTTCAAGACTTAGCGATAACGGATAGCCCTTTAGTAGAATAGTGTATAAGACTAAGAAGTGGCTTTCTACGAGCATAAACGGAAGAGCTCTTATGCATGTGTAAACATGATATATAGGTAAATTTCTTCTATCTATTGTCAACAATAGATTGTGATCTGAACTCATGTCTGCAATGAAAGTCTGAAGGGGATGTTCTGATTTTATTAGATCTAACCAATTCGATGACTTACTGCTAAGAGTTCACATCAAAATAGTACTAGGTGATGAGAGTTACTTCAGAAACAACAAAAGGAAACTCAAATTGATTTTCTTTTGGTTATTTCCCCAATTCCAATAAAATTCAACTGGAGCTAGTATGTATGAATTGGCGATCAGAATCTATATGGATAGAATTTATAGCAGGCTCTCGCAAAACAAGCAATTTCTGCTGGGGCCTTATCCTTTTTTTAGGTTCATTAGGATTTTTAGTGGTTGGAATTTCTAGTTATCTTGATAGGAATTTGCTATCTTTATTTCCGTCTCAGCAAATAAGATTTTTTCCACAAGGGATCGTGATGTCTTTCTACGGGATCGCGGGTCTCTTTATTAGTTCCTATTTGTGGTGTACAATTACATGGAATGTAGGTAGCGGTTATGATCGATTTGATACAAAAGAGGGAATAGTGTGTATTTTTCGTTGGGGATTTCCTGGAAAAAATCGCCGCATCTTTCTACGATTCCTTATGAAAGATATTCAGTCCATCAGAATAGAAGTTAAAGAGGGGATTTATGCTCGTCGTGTCCTTTATATAGAAAGCAGAGGCTTGGGGGCCATTCCCTTGAATCGTACTGATGAGAATTTGACTCTACGAGAAATTGAGCAAAAGGCTGCGGAATTGGCCTATTTCTTGCGTGTACCAATTGAAGGTTTTTGAAAAATGAACTGAAGAATAAACAGAATAAGAATAAACGCTTTCTTGGCAGGAGGAACCCCTCAAGACTCTTTTTTTTTTCGAAATATGCGAGAGTTTCGTTTTTACATTTTTAATAGAAAAGAAAGCTCTTTCGTTTCGAAATGCGAATAATATTAATATTCATTATTTGAATTTGAATCTTTCGGGCATTCACCGAAAGGGGGGGAATCGCTTCGAATATTTGATCAATTGGAATATCTGGATGGGATATCTGGAAATAATATTGTTTTGTTTTTTATTATTTCTTGATTCAAATTCGAATTGGAATGAAGAATTCGAAGTGGATTCTTCTTCGATTTCTGTAGTTTTTCTACACTAGGTTCAAGGACTAACCGCCGAATCACAACTAAAAAAAAATGAGACTCGATTTATAGGTGCAATACCTTGTAATAGAACTCATACTTGATAGAAATATTAGATCGCATAGAATCAACGAATGAGGTGTGTTCATTAACAATTCACAGATGAAAAAATNNNNAAAAAAAAAACGAACGCATCCATTCCCCTTAGATATCTTTCATCTATAGTATTTGTAGTATTTTTGCCCTGGTGGATCCCTCTCTCATTTAATAAAAATCTGGAATCTTGGGTTACTAATTGGTGGAATACTAGTCAACCCGAAACCCCTTTGAATGATATTCAAGAAAAAGCTATTCTAGAAAAATTCATAGAATTAGAGGAATTATTCTTCTTGGACGAAATGATAAAGGAATTTACCGAAAGACGTCTAGAAAAGCTTCGTATAGGGCTCCCGAAAGAAACAATTCAATTAATCAAGATGCACGATGAGGATCATATCCATACGATTTTTCACTTCTCGACAAATACAATCTGCTTCGTTATTCTGAGTGGTTATTCGATTCTGTGTAATGAAGAACTTTTTATTCTTAACTCTTGGTTTCAAGAATTCCTATATAATTTAAGCGACACAATAAAGGCCTTTTCGATTCTTTTCGTAACTGATTTATGTATCGGATTCCATTCGCCCCGCGGTTGGGAACTACTGATTGACTATGCCTACAACGATTTTGGATTTGCTCATAATGATATTATTCTATCTGTTCTTGTTTCCACTTTTCCAGTCATTCTAGATACGTTTTTTAAATATTGGCTTTTTTCTTATTTAAATCGTGTATCTCCGTCACTTGTAGTGATTTATCATTCAATGACTGAGTGAAAAGTGATTCAATGATCCAATTAGAATATTTTGGATTTTTTACATAAGCAAAGCATTCAAAGCCGTACTTCCCTTACTTTTCTACCCATCCAGAGGATCCGATCCCTCCCAGATTCCCGGAATCTTATATTCCAGTAAAATTTTTTCAGTAAATAGCAGAATCGCGGATAGGGAACTGTATTAGTGATCTACCTAATTTTATTGTAGAAATTTTCGGGATCAACGATTGGACCATGCAAATTCGAAATACCTTTTCTTCGTTAAAGGGAGAGATTCCTAGATTCATTTCCGTATCCCTCATGATATATATAATAACTCAGGCATCAATTTCAAATGCATATCCCGTTTTTGCGCAGCAGGGTTTTGAAAATCCACGAGAGGCAACTGGTCGCATTGTATGCGCCAATTGTCATTTAGCTAATAAGCCCGTGGATATTGAGGTTCCACAGGCGGTACTCCCTGATACTGTATTTGAAGCAGTTGTTAGAATTCCGTATGATATGCAACTGAAACAAGTTCTTGCTAATGGTAAAAAGGGGTCTTTGAATGTGGGGGCCGTTCTTATTTTACCAGAGGGGTTTGAATTAGCCCCCTCCGACCGTATTTCGCCCGAGATGAAAGAAAAAATAGGCAAGCTGTCTTTTCAGACCTACCGACCCACTAAAAAAAATATTCTTGTGATAGGGCCAGTTCCTGGTCCGAAATATAGTGAAATAACTTTTCCTATTCTTTCCCCGAACCCCGCAACTAATAAAGATGCTCACTTCTTAAAATATCCAATATACGTAGGTGGGAACAGGGGGAGGGGTCAGATTTATCCCGACGGGAACAAAAGTAACAATACGGTTTATAATGCTACAGCTGCGGGTATAGTAAGCAAAATCATACGAAAAGAAAAAGGGGGATACGAAATAACCATAACGGATGCAGCGAATGGGCGTGAAGTGCTTGATATTATCCCTCCAGGACCAGAACTTCGTGTTTCAGAGGGCCAATCTATCAAACTTGATCAACCATTAACAAGTAATCCTAATGTAGGTGGCTTTGGTCAGGCCGATGCAGAAATAGTACTTCAAGATCCATTACGTGTCCAAGGCCTTTTGTTATTTTTGGCATCTGTTGTTTTGGCACAAATCTTTTTGGTTCTTAAAAAGAAACAGTTTGAGAAGGTCCAATTGTCCGAAATGAATTTCTAGATCCGCGGATTTCTCATTTATCAACATCAAGTTTGTAAAAAGAACCAAATTCTTCTTGGCAATTATGTTATGTAGAAGCAAAAAACTTACGAAAAGTCTTTTGCTTCTTTATCTTTATATTCTTTTTCTACCGGATGTCGGGAAGTTCTTGTACTGCCCTCCTAAATCTAAATCATAGTATATATATATTGTGAAGAAGGCTATTTTACTTTCACCTTTCTTTGTTTTTCCAATACAAATTGGGGGATGTCACTATTATCAGATTTCAATATCATAGAATGTGTCAATAGTTTTGATTCTACTCGAATCGAATCAAATTCGACTAGAACTAGATACTAAACATAAGATAAGGAAGTGGAGAATATCGAATATAAAGAAAGTAGCGATAAATGAGGGGAACAAGGGATTCTAAAGGGGATTATTCGTCGTACTAGTCTTCGGCACTCGAAAGGGGTGTGGGAAATTCCTTTTCGGGTGTCGAAATAATAATGGTTCTTAATTCCATTCATCAAACATTCCTATTCGTAGTTTATAAATTTTCCAGGTTTATCAGAATTCTTTTTGGATGTCTATTAAGTAGTGGTAAAACAAAAAAAAAAAGAAAGAGAAGTCATTGAGCAAATGAAACTTCTTCCATGAACCTATAAAACGATTTGAGT